AACAAAAGGGGTATTAAGGATTAAAAAATAACCACGCTTTACTTATTTCTTTTCTGGTTTCTAGACAAACACTATTTCTTTTTTTCCTCATTCTTTGCATTGAAATAACGGATTCAAATAAAAATGATATGATTCAACCTCAGACTCTTTTGAATGTAGCGGATAATAGCGGAGCTCGAAAATTGATGTGTATTCGAATCATAGGGGCTGGTAATCACCGATATGCTCATATTGGTGACGTTATTGTTGCTGTAATCAAAGAAGCAGTGCCCAATATGCCTCTAGAAAGATCAGAAATAATTAGGGCTGTAATTGTACGTACACGTAAAGAACTCAAACGTGACAACGGTATGATAATACGATATGATGACAATGCAGCGGTTGTCATTGATCAAGAAGGAAATCCAAAAGGAACTCGAGTTTTTGGTGCGATTGCTCGGGAGTTGAGACAGTTAAATTTTACTAAAATAATTTCATTAGCTCCCGAGGTATTATAAATAAAATACTAGTAGATGAAATTATGATATAGTTATAGTAGGATATCTGAAATAGATCAAATTAGTAGATTGTGTCTCACGCATATACTTTGAAAAATGGAATAATTCAAGCAAAAAAACATGTTGATTATATCAAAATTAGGAAGCAACAAGAATAAAAATTCGTCATGGGTAGAGACGCTATTGCTGATATAATAACTTCGATAAGAAATGCTGACATGGGTAAAAACGGAACAGTTAGAATAGCATCTACTAATATAACTGAAAACATTGTTAAAATACTCCTACGAGAAGGGTTTATTGAAAATGTTAGAAAACATCAGGAAAGTAACAAATATTTCTTGGTTTCAACCTTGCGACATAGAAGAACTAGGAAAGGAATATATAGAACTATTTTAAAACGTATCAGTCGACCGGGTCTACGAATCTATTCCAACTATCAACAAATTCCTAAGATTTTAGGCGGAATGGGGATTGTAATTCTTTCTACTTCTCGAGGCATAATGACAGATCGAGAAGCTCGACTAGAAAGAATTGGAGGAGAAATTTTGTGTTATATATGGTGATCCTACTCTGGTATCCTAATTTTATCTCTAACTTCCTATTTGTTTGTGAAATAGAGAGGAAAGGTGAGTTATATAACTCTTCCTCCATTAGTTGATACTTCAAGGGAGGTTTACCTGGAATGAAAGAACAAAAATTGATTCATGAAGGTTTAATTACTGAATCACTTCCCAACGGTATGTTCCGGGTCCGTTTAGATAATGAAGATCTAATTTTAGGTTATATTTCAGGTAGGATCCGGCGCAGTTTTATACGGATACTGCCAGGGGATAGAGTCAAAATTGAAATAAGTCGGTATGATTCAACCAAGGGACGTATAATTTATAGACTTCGCAGCAAAGATTCGAACGATTAGATGATTTTTGAAAAAATTCCTTTCATAGGGATACAATTCAAAGTTAAAAAATACAAGGGACTTCTTTTCTTCCAAAGAATAGATTCAAATTAAGATAAGGAGTGAGGTGAGATATATGAAAATAAGGGCTTCCGTTCGTAAAATTTGTGAAAAATGTCGACTGATCCGTAGGCGCGGGCGAATTATAGTGATTTGTTCCAATCCGAGACATAAACAGAGACAAGGATAATTTTTCTAAAAAAAACTTTCTAAGGGGGTCCCCACAAAAATAAAATAAAGGATTTGTTTTAACATAAAATGGATATCTCCATATCTTTCTGTATATTTCTGATTCATATTTATGAGATGATAAAATATGGCAAAACTTATACCAAAAATAGGTTCACGTAGGAATGGACGTATTGGTTCGCGTAAGAATGGACGTAGAATACCAAAAGGAGTTATTCATGTTCAAGCGAGTTTCAACAATACCATTGTAACTGTTACAGATGTACGAGGCCGAGTGGTTTCTTGGTCCTCCGCCGGTACTTCTGGATTCAAAGGCACAAGAAGAGGGACACCCTATGCAGCTCAAGCCGCTGCTGTAAATGCCATTCGTACTGTGGTTGATCAGGGTATGCAACGAGCCGAAATTATGATAAAAGGTCCTGGTCTCGGAAGAGATGCAGCATTACGAGCCATTCGTAGAAGTGGTATACTATTAAGTTTCGTGCGTGATGTAACACCTATGCCGCATAATGGATGTCGACCTCCTAAAAAAAGACGTGTGTAGAAATAAGAATTAAACGTATTTCAAGAGAAATAAATGATTCAATGATCTGATCAAATAATAATATTAGTATGGTTCGAGAGGAAGTAACAGGATCCACTCGAACACTACAGTGGAAATGTGTTGAATCAAGAGTAGACAGTAAGCGTCTTTATTATGGTCGTTTCATTCTGTCCCCACTTATGAAAGGTCAAGCCGATACAATAGGTATTGCCATGCGAAGGGCTTTACTTGGGGAAATAGAAGGAACATGTATCACACGTGCAAAGTCTGGGAAGGTGCCGCATGAATATTCTACAATAGTGGGTATTGAAG